CCAATTAATCAGTTATTTATCAGACTACGGAGTGAATAATTTAATCAATTAATATTCGATTCTTTCTTCAACTTGAAATCGGTTCAAAACAAAATTCTTTTTTTTTTTTTTTTTTTATTTTTTTATTGCAATTTTGATATAAATAATATTAGTTTGATATAAATAATATTAGATAGAAATAATACTAAAAAAAAATACAGATTCAGGCCATCATTAATTATTTGCGATTAATTATTTGAGATAGTATTTTAGTACACATACATATGTATATAAAGTTAGCCTTTCTAAAGTTTAGACGAAAAGATTTTACTAATGCACAGCAAAGTAGTCAACTCCATTTGTGAGAACAGCTTCCATTGAGTCTCTGCACCTATCCTTTTTTTTTATTCCGTCTTTATGTATATGTATGAACCTTGTTTTGTTTTTGGAAAACAGGATTTGGCTCAGGATTGCCCATTTTAAATTCCAGGGTTTCTCTGAATTTGAAAGTTATCACTTAGTAAGTTTCCATACTAAGGCTCAATCCAATTAAGTCCGTAGCGTCTACCAATTTCGCCATATCCCCCCCTTTTATATTAAGATCGATCTTATTATGCTGCTATTCTTTTTTTTTCTTTCATTTATAATCTATCGGAACTGTAGAAGTTATTAAAAAAAAAGAATTCCTAGAAAAGTCTTTCTATTTGTATTTGATTTCTTGTCTATCTTCTTTCATCTCGATCGGAGACTCCTATTTGGTCTAATCCGAAATGATTCTAGCATTTCTGTATCCGCAATTCAATATAGATATATACCACATTTATTATATATGCCTCTTCCCCTCTCATTTTTCTCATGCAATTTGAGATACTCGAACGGTCGATTCTTTTCTTTTTTGTTTTGCTATTCTATATTAATTATGTATATTAATTTTGAATAACTAAGAATAAAAAAAACTAACTACGATTCGAGTAGTTTACTAAATTCCCGCGCATGTACAATTTCGGTTGTTATTCTTATGTAGGCCCGCTTAGCTCAGAGGTTAGAGCATCGCATTTGTAATGCGATGGTCATCGGTTCGACTCCGATAGCTGGCTTTTCATTATTTGTTTGCTTTTTTTACTTGATTGATAATGTTTTTTTGACATCAAAGAATATTGAAAAAGCTTCTTCCCCTTTTTTCTAAGAATCGCCGATTATATTATTATGTGGGATAAATTTTCCATTATGAATAGAAAAGTTAAAGCTCTCCAGAAAAACATTATTATTGTATATACAATAAAGTCTGGGAGAGAATCCATCTCATTAGTCTTTGTAGTATAATATTTCATGCCCCCCATTTATCATATTTATCCTTTAGTTCAGTTTTAATATGAAATTTCAATAAAATAAGGGAAATAAGGAGTTTTTATGTCACGTTACCGAGGGCCTCGTTTCAAAAAAATACGCCGTCTGGGGGCTTTGCCGGGGCTAACTCGTAAAAGGCCTAGAGCCATAAGCGATCTTAGAAATCAATCGCGTTCCGGTAAAAAATCTCAATATCGTATTCGTTTAGAAGAAAAACAAAAATTGCGTTTTCATTATGGTCTTACAGAACGACAATTACTTAAATACGTTTGTATCGCCGCAAAAGCAAAAGGGTCAACGGGTCAGGTTTTACTACAATTAATCGAAATGCGTTTGGATAACATCCTTTTTCGATTAGGTATGGCGTCAACTATTCCTCGAGCCCGGCAATTAGTTAACCATAGACATATTTTAGTTAATGATCGTATAGTAGATATACCAAGTTATCGCTGCAAACCTCGAGATATTATTACAGTGAAGGATGAACAAAAATCTAGAGCTATGATTCAAAACCATCTTGATTCATCCGCCCAGGAGGAATTGCCAAAACATTTGACTTTTCAACCATTCCAACACAAAGGATTGGTCAATCAAATAATAGATAGTAAATGGATTGGCTTGAAAATAAATGAATTATTAGTCGTAGAATATTATTCTCGTCAGACTTAAACCTAACTAAAATAATAAATAATCTAAAATAATAAAATAATAAAATAAAGGTTCGGACAATTTTGCCCCCTGGTTCCTAAGTAAATATAAGCGCGGGGGGGGGCTTTTCTCCCATTCATATATCATATATCATATTAGGGGTAGAGATATTTTTATCCTTTGACCACTCTTTACAGTATTTTTTGTACCGCAGAAATGAGGAATACAGACTTTATTTATAGGAAAGGTGGGAATAAAGGTATCCATTCTTATGTGATGTGATATATTTCAGTCAGTAACATTGATAAATTAGATGAAGGTACGGAAAGAGAGGGATTCGAACCCTCGGTAAACAAAAAAAGCCTACATAGCAGTTCCAATGCTACGCCTTGAACCACTCGGCCATCTTTCCTACATAACGATTCTGGACCAGAAACCGAGTAAATCGCGAGTCATTCATATTACATTATTGGATAGGTGCGGTATGTACAATCTAATTTTAACTATAACTAAAAAAACGAAAAAAAAAAAGAGAAACCGCCCATTCGAGTCCTCCCTATCCATTGATTTAAGCCGGTCTAGTTATCAGAAAGGGATGCGCGCGCTGTCTACGAATATATCTTTATTGTTTTTAACAAATTAAACAAAGAATTTTTCAAAAAAAAATTCTCTTTATTCCCCAGCGACTTTTATTTGATTAAAATTCAAAGTTTTCTATTTTTTTTTATAGTTAGTTTCTATTTTTTTTTTTCTGAGTCAAGTCTCTTTTTATGTTATTTTGTACTGTACAATTCCTTTTTTTGTGGGGTCGTTTTTCTCACGAGAGGTAATAAAAATAAATTATAAAATGGATTGAGTGCTACCTATGCCTAGATCCCGGATAACTGGAAATTTTATTGATAAGACCTTTTCAATTGTAGCCAATATCTTATTACGAATAATTCCGACAACTTCAGGAGAAAAAGAGGCATTTACCTATTACCGAGATGGTGTGATTTGATTTTTTATTTTTTTTACTTAACTTACCACTATCAAGCCTGAGGAAAAAAAAAGATTAGTCGGGATAGAAAGATTTGAAATAACTCTACGCCTGGTGAAGGTGAAGTTTATAAATAAAACAATTCCTTCTGTTGTGTATTCCCGATTAATGCAGCCTCAGATGCTTCAATTGTCGATTCTAGCATTGAGCGAAAGGTTGAACCTAGAACTATGGTTCTGTATTGCAGGTTAACCCAACTCCACTAGTACCATATAAATAGGCAGCATAGAGGAAGAAGCACTACGTCTAGGAATCAACAACACGAAAACTTTGTTATAAATTATCCCTTTTCTTTATTGGGATCAAACTAAGAACAATGGTTGGGACAACAAGCATCCATCTCGTTCGTACTTTGAATACCCATATAACCGTCGAAGACTGTTGAAGTGACTAATTCCTAGAAATTAAGAGGCGTTGAGGACAAAGAAATTGTTGGAGTTAACTTAACATTTTTATCTAGTACTGACGCGCTCGATGTTACGAAAAGATCTTTTGCAGTAAGGTTGGCTAGAGATTTCTTGTAAAAACACTAGCCCCGTTCAGTTCATAATGAGAATATTTTACTGCCTTTTGATTCACTGTATTATTCTCATTATGCACATAAGGGAGGAGCCGTATGAGATGAAAATCTCACGTACGGTTCTGGAACGGAGATTCTTTAATTTAAATTGAATAACGACCGTAACGAATGTCCGCCCAATCTGAAGGAAATTATGCGGAAGCTTTACAGAATTATTATGAAGCTATGCGCCTAGAAATTGATCCCTATGACCGAAGTTATATACTCTATAATATAGGCCTTATTCACACAAGTAATGGAGAACACACAAAAGCTTTGGAATATTATTTTCGGGCACTAGAACGAAACCCTTTCTTACCACAAGCTTTTAACAATATGGCCGTGATCTGTCATTACGTGCGACTATCTCCACTATAGAAAGAAAAAGAAAGAGCCAAATCCACTAGTAAAAAAAAAATAGGCTTTCTACATATACATCGTCAAAAAGAACGATTTTTATCAGCTGTAGCAAAGAAAGAAACTTCATAGAAGTCAAAATAGGAAGAAAAAAAAATATGCTTATATACTATATTCTATGGATAAAGGATCTAATTGATAGAGGAAGTACCGTAAAGATCAATTAGCGAGATTTTTGGCCGATACACTAAGAACTGCTTCCTTATGTCTTATGTCATAATATGAGACATACTTTAGGAATCAACTTATGTAACAGAGGCGATCGCCTAAAGTATTGAGCAGCGGTGCAGCATCAGATCCCAAAGATAGTAAGTCCTTTCTTTCTTATGAGGAAGGGTCTTTTTCAAAGATTCTATATAAAATTTATCTATTCCTATATGAAAGCGAGATAGTTACCTTTCAGAAAATTCTAATGATAGTAGAATGCCTACGCTTTATTCTTCTGAGGGTGGGAGAAAAGATAAAACAAAACGGATTATTAATCAAATCAAAATTCAAATTCGAAACTCATGTAATTAACCCCCTTTGGTTAACTCGAGAAAAAAAAAAAGGGGGGGGGGGTACCAAAACAATTGACTACGGAGCCGTATGAGGTAGGAAACTCTCAAGTACGGTTCTAAGGAAAGGAATTTACTCGCCTATTCCGACCGAGGAGAACAGGCCATTCGTCAGGGAGATTCCGAAATTGCAGAGGCGTGGTTCGATCAAGCCGCTGAGTATTGGAAACAAGCCATAGCACTTACTCCTGGAAATTATATCGAAGCACAGAATTGGTTGAAGATTACAAGGCGTTTTCAATAAGCTAAGAAAACTCTCTTTGAGTATTTTTCTTATTTTATTTATTATTATTTAGTTTTATTATTTTTTATTTTCTATTTATTTATTATTTTGTTATACCCCTTTCTAAGATCTAAACCTTTTATAAAATCTAAAACCTTTCTTTTTCGTCTGGTATTTCATTATTTCATAGGAATAAAAGAAAAAGATATAAAGTACAGGAGAGACTATATC